CCCATTAATACAACGCCAACATTGTTTGATTCCAAATTCAGAGCAATGCCTATTGTACCCTCTTCAAATTCTACTAATTCCCCTGCCATTACTTCATCAAGACCATGAATACGAGCAATGCCATCGCCTACTTGAAGTACGGTGCCGGTATTCACAATCGTGACTTCTCGATTATATTGTTCAATACGTTCACGGATAATATTACTAATTTCGTCGGCTCGAATGGTTACCATTAGTGTCTCTTAATTCTTTTTCGGAAACAAAGGGAGAAAAAAAAAAATAATGCCTACAGTAAAAGGGCTAATCAGTTATTTCTTTCATGGCCCCGAGCATGCCAATATTAGCACTGATGGTGCGTAAATGTAACTCGCTGTTCGAACAACTATTCAGAGTTCCTAGAGCTCCTTGTAAGGCTTGTTGGAAAACTCGCTGTCGGACCTGATTAATTGCTCTTTGTTGTTCAAAATGAATGGTTTCATTTTTGTAATTTTCTAATCGTTCCAAATTCTCATAAGTGGCATTAATCAAATTCTGTTTTTCTCGTTCTATCTCAGAGTATCCATTCACTCGAAACTCATCTGCTTCCATTTCCGCTTTCCGTAAGCGAGCCCGGGCTTTTTCGAGCTGCTCAATAGCTCCTCCGCGTAGTTCTTCTGAATTTCGAATAGTACTCAGAATCCTCTGTTTTCGATTATCTAATAAATCACTTAATGAAAGTAGATTATTTTCCCATTCATTTCACAACTTCACTTCCATGATCTCTTCCCGAACCAAACATGAATCTTTCGATTCATTTGGCTCTCACGCTCAGTTACTTATGTTATGAGCATTCCCATATCTTTTAATGTAATGAGCCTACCCTCTCTTCTCTGTTCGTATTCCAAGATATGGAAACTGATACAAGACCAGAATATTCAGAGGACTCTTCCGACCAGACAAAAAAAATCTGTAATTGTCAGCAAAGTTGTTTTTTTCTTCAAATCCAAAAAATTCTTCTTATTTTATACATAGGTCGTCGATTCAGCATTGGATAAAAAAAGGTCGAGACACCCATTTTTCCAGTAAATGGTTCAAATCATTTTATCGATATGAGTGTTCTATATTGGATAAATTGCCAACTATTCATTTTGAAACCATCTCCGTACTAACGTAGTGGTAGAAAGAGTACCATGTTGTGCCTGGACTTCAGGCGGTTTAGCTTTAACCATGTTAATGGTCCCACATTATTGGTTGATAGAGAATCAAAGTTGATTTACCAATGAGTCACGAAATGCTATGGTTCTTACATATGATTTCTTAATTTATTCAGAAGTAATTCGTCGAGATCGTGCACCTTTCTTCCCTATTTATAAATAAAAAAAAAAAAGAAAGTGCAGCCGGTTGGATCCAGCCTATTCTTGAAATACACAACTCGCACACACTCCCTTTCCAAAAAAGATCAATACGCCAAGCACTACACTTAGATTTATTAGATTTGTTGCTAAAATATCGGTATTCAACCCGAAACTCCCGGCGGATGGCCAGTAACCCAAGGAAACGAAAGAATCGGTTACATTTTTCATATGCTCTCCTCTTATAGATAGGACTAACAAAATCGAACAGAGTTCTTTTTGTATCACTTCGTCCCGTTTTTTTATTATTGATTTCTTTTTTTTTATTAATTGACTTATTTTAAATATGAATATATTCATTTCATTTGAAATCATTTTCAAATTTCAAAAATGGATTCTTTATTATTATTTTATTTCAATTGAAGTTCCCAATAAGATACTTATTAGGTCCCCGGTTTCATGTCAATTGCGAAATACCTGCAACGCTTCCTAAAAGTCAAAAGGGGTTTCCATTAAATTAAGGACGGGAAGTGAGAAAGCGAGTGGATCTACTAATTCCTCATCCTCAAATCAGACCTTCCCCGGAGTATTGTCTCAACGAAGAAGTGGAGTGAAGTTTTGATATAATTCGAAGAAGCAAGCGGTAAGTCGACGGCAATAAAATAAGAAAAGAAGTACGTATTTCCACGTTTATAGAATAGGATTAAACAAAAGGATTCGCAAATAAAAGCGCTAATGCCACGACCAGTCCGTAAATTGTTAAAGCTTCCATAAAAGCCAGACTAAGCAATAAAGTACCTCGTATTTTACCCTCTGCTTCTGGTTGTCTCGCGATACCTTCTACGGCTTGGCCCGCAGCAGTACCTTGACCAACTCCAGGTCCAATAGAAGCAAGCCCTACGGCCAATCCAGCAGCAATAACGGAAGCGGCAGAAATCAGTGGATTCATGGTAAGTTCCTCGCACCAAAATAAAGAAATGGTTAATGATACAATCAACCAATGAATTATTACTTATTATTCCATCACTAAGATCCACCCGGTCAAAGTAACTAAGAACTCCGAATTGAAGTGATGATATACTGAATCATCAGAACTACTTCGATATCTCGTTTTTAGTTCCTATCCATGGAGTCTTTGGAAATCCATACGGTTCTAGTTCTTCCATTTC